AATTATTTATATAAAATTTATAAAGAATGGTTTAGTTAAAAATCAAATAAAAAAATTATATAAAATATATTATATTTATTTATTTATAAGAATATATAAATATGTGTGTATATATTATATATATATATATATATTTATATTAAATATTTAATATATTTATATTTATTAATATATATATAAATAATTTAATTAATTATTAAATTTAATAATAATATAAATTTATTATTTAATTAATATTAATAATAATAATATTTTATATTTAAATAATTAATAATTGATTTATATTTATTTTGTAATTTTATTAAATATTACAAAAAAAAAAATAGAAGAAATAATAAAAATTTATTAATGTTTATTAAATATTTAATATAAAAAAAAAAAAAAAAAAATCTATGTTATTTTTTTTAATAATAGATAAAAAATAATTATGTTTAAAAAATTTTATTAAAAGTTTATTTTATATATAAATTTTAGTGTAAAATTATTATTATTTTAATAATAATAATAATGTTATTGTAGTAAATAAAATTAAAAATTTAAGAAATTAAGATTTAGTAATACAGAAATTAATAACAAATTTTGTGCCAGCAGTTGCGGTTATACAAAAATTAAATTAAATTATTTCAGTATATAAATAATAAATTAAATTAAAATAAATATTAAATTATTAGGTGAAATTTTAATTTAAATAAATTTTATTAAAAAATTTATGTTTTAATAAATTTTATTATAAACTAGGATTAGATACCCTATTATTAAAAATTTAAATTATAATACTAAAATAGTAGATAATTATTTATTGAAACTTAAATAATATGGCGGTATTTTAGTTCATTTAGAGGAATCTGTTTAATAATTGATAGTCCACGATTAAATTTACTTAATTAATAATTTTATATATCGTTGTTAAAAAAATATTTTTAATAAAAAATAATATTTAAAAATTAAAATAAAAAATTAATTCAGATCAAGATGTAGATTATAATTAAGAATATAATGGATTACAATAAATTTATTTAAAATGAATATATTATTGAAAAATAATATTGAAGGTGGATTTAAATGTAATTTTATTTAGTTAATTAAAATGATTAAAAATTAAAATATGTACATATTGGTCACTTTCATTTAAACCCAATTGAAATAAGTCGTAACAAAGTAGAAGTACTGGAAAGTGTTTCTAGAAAGAACAAATTAGAGCTTGATAAAGTTTTTCATTTACATTGAAAAGAAATTAAAATTAAATTAATTAATTTGAGGGGGAAAAATTAATAATTTATAAATAATAAAAAAATTTTTAATACTAGAATGGGGGTTATAGTATTATAAATAAAAAAAATTATAAATTTTATAGTAAATTAGTATTGTAAAAGAATTTTGAAATAAATGAAAATTAAATTTTTTGAAAGTAAATTTAATTTATTGTATCTTGTGTATCAGAGTTTATTAAATAAATTTATTAATATAAATAAATCTCGAATTTAAAGGAGATAATTAATTAAAAAATTTAATGTTGAATAATTATTTTAAATAATTAATTTGAAATGAAAAGTTAATCGTTTTTAAATATATCTAGTTTTTTTAGAAATAAATTTAATTTAAAATTTAATTTAATTAATAATTTTTTAAAAATTATTAATAAATTAAATTAAATATTTTAAGGGATAAGCTTTAAATTAAAAATTTATATTAATAAAAAAAATTATTAAAATTTTTAAAATTTAAATTGTTTAAAAATTATAATTTTTTATAAAAAATTTTAATAAAAATAAAATTTAAATTAAAATTAATTTTTTATAAAAAAAAAATTTTTAATAATATAAAATTGGAAATAATGATAAAATTAGTATAAATATAAATAAAAAAAAAAAATAAAATTATAATTAATTAAAAGGAATTCGGCAAATATATATATTCACTTGTTTATCAAAAACATGTCTTTTTGTTAATAATTTAAAGTCTAATCTGCCCACTGATGTAAAAATTGAAGGGCTGCAGTATATTGACTGTACAAAGGTAGCATAATCATTAGTCTTTTAATTGAAGACTTGTATGAACGATTTGATGAAATATAAACTGTCTCTTAATTAAAAATTGAATTTAATTTTTTAGTTAAAAAGCTAAAATAGTTTTAAAAGACGAGAAGACCCTATAGAGTTTTATAAATAATTTATTTAATATTTTATATAAAAATTATATTAAAAAATAAATTATTTATTATATTGGGGTGATAAAAAAATTTAAAAAACTTTTTGTATATAAAATCATAAATAAGTGAAAATATGATCCATAATTAATGATTAAAAGAAAAAATTACCTTAGGGATAACAGCGTAATTTTTTTTTTTAGTTCAAATAAGAAAAAGAGATTGCGACCTCGATGTTGGATTAAGATAAAATTTAAATGCAAAAGTTTAAAATTTTGATCTGTTCGATCATTAAAATCTTACATGATCTGAGTTCAAACCGGTGTAAGCCAGGTTGGTTTCTATCTTTAAATAATTAAAATATTTTAGTACGAAAGGATCAAATATTTAAAATAATTTTAATATAAGAATTTTATTAATATAATTATAAACTATTTTGGCAGAAAAATGTGATGATTTTAGAAGTCAAAAATATATAAATTATTATATAGATAGTATATGATAATTATAGATTTAATTAATATATTTATTGGGGGATTAATTTTAGTAGTGGGAGTATTAATTGGAGTTGCTTTTATAATTTTATTAGAACGTAAATTATTAGGTTATATTCAAATTCGAAAAGGACCTAATAAAATAGGATTAATAGGTTTATTACAACCATTTTCAGATGCTATTAAATTATTTAGTAAAGAGCAAATATATTTAAATTATTCAAATTATATTATATATTATATTTCTCCTATTATAAGTTTTATGATTAGATTAATTATTTGAATAGTAATTCCATATTATTTTAATTTATTTATATTTAATTTAGGCATTTTATTTATTTTAAGATGTATAAGAGTTGGTGTATATAGATTATTAATTTCTGGATGATCTTCGAATTCAAATTATTCATTATTAGGAGGGTTACGAGCTATTGCTCAAACAATTTCTTATGAAGTAAGATTAGCATTGATTTTAATATCTAGAATTATCTTAGTTATAGATTTAAATTTAATTAAATATATAATTTATCAAGAAATAATTTGATTTTATATATTAATAGTACCTTTAAGAATGTGTTTTTTATCTTCAATAATAGCAGAGACTAATCGAACTCCATTTGATTTTGCTGAAGGGGAAAGAGAGTTAGTATCTGGGTTTAATATTGAATATAGAAGAGGAGGATTTGCTTTAATTTTTTTAGCAGAATATTCAAGAATTATATTTATGAGAATATTATTTGTGAATATTTATATAGGAGGGTATCAATTAAATTTAATATTTTATTTAAAATTGTTATTTATTATTTTTTTTTTTATTTGAATTCGGGGAACTTTACCTCGTTTTCGTTATGATAAATTAATATATTTATGTTGAAAAAGATATTTACCTGTTTCATTAAATTATTTGTTATTTTTTTTAGGTTTAAAATTATTAATTATATTTTAATATAAAATTAATTTAGTATAAATTAATAGAATAATATATTCTTTCTTAAGTTTTCAAAACAAATGCTTAACAAGCTCATTAATTTAATTTTTAAAAATTAAATTATCTCAGAATTTAGTTATTAAAGGATTAATAATAAAATAAGAAAAATATAAAATGGTTAATAATTGTCCAGTGAAAATATAAGGTACTTCTACTGGTCGTGCTCCAATTCAAGTTAATAAAAAAATAATAGAAATTAAAGATCAAAATAAAATTTGATTTAATGGGTAAAATTGAATTCCTTGGATTTTTCTATTGAATGTAAAAGGTAGAATAATTAAAATTAAAATTGATATAATTAAAGCAATAACTCCTCCTAGTTTATTAGGGATTGATCGTAAAATAGCATAAGCAAATAAAAAATATCATTCAGGTTGAATGTGAATTGGAGTAACTAAAGGATTAGCTGGAATAAAGTTATCTGGATCTCCTAATAAATATGGATTAATTAAAGTTAGTAAAATTAATAGATTTAATATAATAATAAATCCAATTAAATCTTTAAATGAAAAAAATGGGTGGAATGGAATTTTATCTAAATTTCTATTAATACCTAAGGGATTATTTGAACCTGTTTGATGAATAAATAATAAATGAATTAAAGTTATTATAGCAATAATAAAGGGAAATAAAAAATGAAATGTATAAAATCGAGTTAAAGTAGCATTATCAACTGCAAATCCACCTCAAATTCAATTAACTAATATAGTTCCTAAATATGGGATTGCTGATAAAAGATTAGTAATTACTGTAGCTCCTCAAAATGATATTTGTCCTCAAGGTAATACATATCCTATAAAAGCTGTTGCTATTAATAAAAATAAAATAATTACTCCTACTATTCATGTTTGTTTATAATTAAATGAATTATAATAAATTCCTCGACCAATATGAATATAAATACAAATAAAAAAAAAAGATGCTCCATTAGCATGTAAAGTTCGAATTATTCATCCATAATTAATATTTCGGCAAATATAATTTACTCTATTAAATGCTATTTCAATATTAGCTGTATAATATATAGTTAAAAATAAACCAGTAATAATTTGAATTACTAAACATAATCCTAATAATGATCCAAAATTTCATATAGATGAAATATTAGATGGAGTTGGTAAATTAATTAATGAATTATAAATAATTTTATAAATTGGATTAGTTTTTTTTAAGGGTTGAAAATTTATCATTAGTTTAAAAATTGGATCGAAGAGGACCAAAAAAAATATTTGTAATTTTAACTACAGCAATTAAAGTAATATATAAATAAACAATTATTATTAATATTAAATATAAGGTATTATTATTATATAATTTTGATAAATTAATTTTATTTTCATTATTAAAAAATATAAAATTAGAAAAAAAGTTTAATATTTCATCATTAAAAAAAAAATTTAATCATTTTAAATTAGGGTTATAAATAATTCTAATAATAAATAAAGAAGAAATAAAAATTATAATAATTATATAATTTATTATTTTAAATATTTCATTAGAAGCAATTCTTGATACATAAATAAATAATACTAATAATCCTCCTAAAAAAATTAAAAATAAAATATAAGAAAATCAATAAGTATTAATAATTATTCCTGAAATAATACATAATAATAATGTTTGGATTAAAATTATTAATCCTATAGATAATGGATGATTAATAAATAATATAATAATAGAAATAAATATTATAATTAAAGAAATATATATTTTAATAATATCAAAGAATAGTTTATAAAAATAATAATTTTGGAGATTATAGATAAAGAATTTCTTTTTCTTTGATGTTTTTAAAGTAAATACTTAATTTTGATTTACAAGACCAATGTTTTTATTAAACTATAAAAACTAATGATAAATATATATTTAATTAGATTAGTAATATTTTTAATTGGAAATATAATTTTTGTTTCTAAACATAAACATTTATTAATTGTTTTATTAAGATTAGAATTTATTGTTTTAAGACTTTTTTTCTTTTTACAAATTTATTTAATAATAATTAATTATAATATATATATATTAATAATTTTTTTAGTTTTTTCAGTTTGTGAAGGAGTATTAGGTCTTTCAATTTTAGTTTCTATAATTCGAACTCATGGTAATGATTATTTTCAAAGATTTAATTTAATTTAATGATAAAATTTTTAATGATATTTTTATTTATAATTCCTTTATGTTTTATAAAAAATATATTTTGAATGGTTTGTATAATAATATTATTATTAACTTTTATATTTATAAATTTAACTATTAATATTATAAATTTTTGTAATTTAAGTTATATATTAGGTTGTGATATAATTTCATTTGGTTTAATTTTGTTAAGAATTTGGGTAAGAGCATTAATAATTATAGCAAGAGAAAGATTAATAAAATTAAACTTTTATTTAGGATTTTTTATAATAAATATTATATTATTAATAATTATATTATATTTAACTTTTAGAATAATAAATTTATTTATATTTTATTTATTTTTTGAGGGAAGATTAATTCCTACATTAATATTAATTATTGGTTGAGGTTATCAACCAGAACGAATTCAAGCAGGAATATATTTATTATTTTATACTTTATTTGCTTCTTTACCTTTATTAATAGGAATTTTTTTTATTTATAATACTATAAATAGAATAATAATTTATTTTTTAAAATTTTATAATTATGAAATAATTTATTTATATTTATCATTAATTTTAGCTTTTTTAGTAAAAATACCAATATATTTTGTTCATTTATGATTACCAAAAGCTCATGTTGAAGCTCCAATTTCTGGATCAATAATTTTAGCTGCAATTATATTAAAATTAGGAGGTTATGGTTTATTACGAGTAATAATTATTTTACAAAAAATTGGATTTAAAATAAATTTTATTTTTGTAGTAATTAGATTAATTGGAGGTTTATTAATTAGTATGAAATGTTTTTGTCAAATTGATATAAAGTCTTTAATTGCATATTCTTCTGTAGCTCATATAAGTATAGTAATTGGAGGAATTATAACAATAAATTATTGAGGGTTTATTGGAGCTTATATTATAATAATAGGTCATGGATTATGTTCTTCTGGAATATTTTGTTTATCAAATATTAATTATGAACGTTTAATAAGACGAAGATTATTTTTAAATAAAGGATTAATAAATTTAATGCCGTCAATGAGTTTATGATGATTTTTAATAATATCTTCAAATATAGCAGCTCCTCCTTCATTAAATTTAATAGGGGAAATTAGATTAATTAATAGATTAATTAGATGATCTTGATTAACTATAATAATATTAATTATAATTTCATTTTTTAGAGCTGGATATAGATTGTATTTATATTCATATACACAACATGGAGAATATAATTTAGGTATTTACAGATTTTATAGAGGAGTATCTCGGGAATATTTAATATTATGTTTACATTGATTACCATTAAATTTATTAATTTTAAAAATTGATTATTTTATAATTTGATTTTATTTAAATAATTTAAATAAAATATTGATTTGTGGAGTCAAAAATATGATAAAATCATTTTAAATCATTCAAAAATTTTCTATTTGTTTTATTAGATTTTTTTTTTTATTTTTTTTTATATTAATAATTTTTTTTTTTATAATTTATTTTATTTCAAATAATTTGACAATAATAATTGAATGAGAATTAATTTCTTTTAATTCAATAAATATTGTAATATCTATTTTATTAGATTGAATATCTTTATTATTTATAGTGTTTGTTTTGATAATTTCTTCATCAGTTATTTATTATAGAAAAAGTTATATAAGATCAGAAATTAATTTAATACGATTTATTATTTTAGTTATTATATTTGTTATATCAATAATTTTATTAATTATTAGTCCTAATATAATTAGTATTTTTTTAGGGTGAGATGGTTTGGGATTAATTTCTTATTGTTTAGTAATTTATTATCAAAATGTAAAGTCTTATAATGCTGGTATATTAACAGCATTAATAAATCGAATTGGAGATGTAATAATTTTAATAGTAATTTCTTGAATAATAAATTATGGTAGATGAAATTATATTTTTTATTTAAATTTTATGAAAAATGATTTTGAAATAGAATTAATTAGAATATTAATTATTTTAGCGGCAATAACTAAAAGAGCTCAAATTCCTTTTAGTTCTTGATTACCTGCAGCTATGGCAGCTCCTACTCCAGTTTCTTCTTTAGTTCATTCATCAACTTTAGTAACTGCTGGTGTATATTTATTAATTCGTTTTAATATATTATTATTAGATATAATAATATTAAAAATTTTATTATTATTATCTGGTTTAACTATATTAATGGCAGGTATTAGAGCAAATTATGAATTTGATTTAAAAAAAATTATTGCTTTATCTACTTTAAGTCAACTAGGTTTAATAATAAGAATTTTAAGAATAGGTTATGGAGATTTAGCTTTTTTTCATCTTTTAACTCATGCTATATTTAAGGCTTTATTATTTATATGTGCAGGAGTTATTATTCATATAATAAATAATAATCAAGATATTCGATTAATAGGGGGAATTAGGTTTTATATTCCAATAACTTCATTGTGTTTAAATATTTCAAATATGGCTTTATGTGGAGTACCTTTTTTAGCGGGATTTTATTCTAAGGATTTAATTTTAGAAATAGTAATAATAAGAAATTTAAATTTAATAGTTTTTTATTTATATTATTTTTCTACAGGTTTGACTGTTTTATATACTATACGTTTATTAATATATTTAATAATTAATGATTTTAATTTATTAAGAATTTATAATTTATATGATGAGGATTATACTATATTAAAAAGTATATTATTATTATTAATAATAAGTTTAATTTCTGGAAGAATATTAAGTTGATTAATTTTTTATAATCCGTATATAATTTATATATCTTTAAATATAAAAATAATAGTATTATATTTAATTTTTTTAGGTAGATTTATAGGTTATTTATTAAGAAATATAAATATTTATTCAGTAAATAAATTTTTAATAATATATAGTTTAAGAATATTTTTTTCTTTAATATGATTTATACCTACATTATCAGTTTATGGGTTAAATTATTATATATTAAATTTTAGAAAAAATTTATATAAAAATATAGATTTAGGATGAAGAGAAGTTTATAGAGGAAGAGGATTTATTAATTTATTAAAAAATTATAGATTAGTAATTAGAATTTATCAAATGAATAATTTAAAAATTTATTTATTTAGATTTATTTTATTAATAATATTAAATATTATTTTTGTTATATTATATTTAAATAGCTTAAATAGAGTATAATATTGAAGATATTATGGTGATTTTATAATCTTTAAATATTTATAAATAAGTAATATATTATTTTTACAATGAAAATGTAATGTTTTTATAAACTATATAAATTAATAGAAAAGAAATATTAATGAAGTTTATTCACTAAAAATTAAGTTAGAAGCTTAATAAAAATATTTCTAATTGGAATTTTAATTCAATAATATCATTAACAGTAATATACCTCTATTTTGGTTTCAATTAATATAAATAAGGAGAAATATCTCATTCTTTTAAGTCGAAATTAAATGCAAAGTTGCTTCTTATTCAAGAAAAATTGAAATTCAATATTTTTTGAATGCAAATCAAAAGTTTTTAATAAACTATAATCCTTAATTAGTTCAATTTAATATATTTTGATTTCATTCATGATATAAACCAATTAAAAGTATAATAATAAAGAATAAATTAATTTTTCATCAGTTAAATATATTAACTATTTTAAATGTTGAAATTATAGGAAAAATTAGTGCAATTTCTACATCAAAAATAAGAAAAATTATAGTAATTAAAAAAAAATGAAGAGAAAATGGCATACGTGCTAATGATTTTGGGTCGAATCCACATTCAAATGGTGAACATTTTTCTCGATCTATTAATGATTTTTTAGAAATAATAAATGAAATTAAAATAAAAATAAATGAAATAATAAATGTAATTAAGAATATTATAATAATAGTAATTATTATTTATATTAATTTAATTAAACTTTTTGATTGGAAATCAAATATACTATATATATTATATAAATAATTAATTACCTCATCAATAAATAGAAATATAAAGAAATAATCATACTACATCTACGAAATGTCAATATCATGATGCTGCTTCAAATCCAAAATGATGATTTATAGAAAAGTGATTATTGATGTGACGAATTAAACAAATAATTAGAAAAATAGTTCCAATAATTACATGTAATCCATGGAATCCTGTTGCTATAAAAAAAGTTGATCCATAAATTCTATCTGCAATAGTAAATGGTGCTTCAATATATTCATATGCTTGAAGGATAGAAAAGTAAATTCCTAAAATAATAGTAAAGAATAATCCTTGAGTAGTTTGATTAAAATTATTTTGCATAAGAGCATGATGAGCTCAAGTAACAGTAATACCTGAAGAAATTAAAATAATTGTATTTAAAAGAGGAATTTGGAATGGATTAAATGTTATAATTATTATAGGAGGTCATATTGATCCAATTTCAATATTAGGAGATAGACTTGAATGAAAAAATGCTCAAAAAAATGAAATAAAAAAAAAAATTTCTGAAATAATAAATAAAATTATTCCTCATCGTAAACCATTTGAAACTAAAAGAGTATGTTTACCTTGGAAGGTACCTTCATAAGAAATATCTCGTCATCATTGATATATGGTTAATAAAGTAATTAAATAACCAATAATGATTAAATTTATATTAAAGTTATGAAATCATTTAATTAAACCTGTAACTAAAGTTATTACTCCGATTGCTCCAGTTAATGGTCAAGGTCTATAATCTACTAAATGATATGGATGATTGTGATTAGAAGACATTAATTTACTTCTCTAGAATATAATGTACTAAGAATAGTAATTACATATGATTGAATAATTGCAACTGCAGATTCTAATGTTAATAATAAAATTTGAGCTATAATTAATAATAAAATAAAATAAGATGAGATATTATTTCCTATATTTCTTAATAATGTAATTAATAAATGACCAGCAATTATATTAGCAGTTAATCGAACAGCTAATGTTCCTGGTCGAATAATATTTCTAATCGTTTCAATTAATACTATAAAAGGTATAAGAATTGAGGGAGTTCCTTGAGGAATTATATGAATGAATATATGTTTAGTATTATTTAGTCATCCATAAATTATAAATCTTAATCAAAATGTTAAAGAAATTGATAATGTTATATTTAAATGTCTGGTGCTAGTAAAAATATAAGGAAATAATCCTAAAAAATTATTAAATAAAATAAAAAAAAATAAAGATGTGAAAATTAGAGTTCTTCCCTTAAATTTATTACCTAGTAGAGTTTTAAATTCATTATGGAGTTTATTAGAAATAAAGTTTCATAAATAATAATAACGATTAGGAATTAATCAAAATGAATATGGAATAAATATTAATCCTAAAAAGGTTCTTAATCAATTTAATGATAAATTAAAAAAATTAGTAGATGGATCAAAAATAGAGAATAAGTTAGCTATCATTTTCAATAAAAGTTTTTTTTAGTTTTTAAGTAATTTTTTGAGGGTTGGTAATTATTATTAAAAGTGAAATAATTTATAATAATAAAAAAAATAAATAATAAAATAAAAAATAATAMTGATATTAATCAATTAATAGGTATTATTTGAGGAATAAAAGAATATTATTTTTATAATAATTTAAATTTGACATATTTATGTTATTTATTAACTAATTCTTTCATTAGAAGTAGATGCTAAATTACTATTATGTGGTTTAAGAGACCAATTCTTGCTTTCAGACATCTAAATGAATAATTATTAATTCATTCAATGAAATTATTAATTGAAATTCTTTCAATTATAATGGGTATAAAACTATGATTTGCTCCACAGATTTCAGAACATTGACCAAAAAAAATTCCTGGTCGATTAATAAAAAATCTTATTTGATTTAATCGACCAGGGTTAGCATCAATTTTAATTCCTAAAGCTGGAATTGTTCAAGAATGAATTACATCTGTGGCTGTAACTAGAATTCGAATTTGATTATTTATAGGTAAAATAATTCGATTATCAACATCTAATAAACGAAAATTTTGAATATTATCTGGTTGAATTATATATGAATCAAATTCAATATTAGAAAAATCAGAATATTCGTATCTTCAATATCATTGATGACCAATAGATTTTAAAGTAATTAATGGATTATTAATTTCATCTAATAAATAAAGTAAACGTAAGGAAGGAAGAGCAATAAAAATAAGAGTAAATGCTGGTAAAATTGTTCAAATTAATTCAATTAATTGGCCTTCAATTAAAAATCGATTTGTATATTTATTAAAAAATAAATTTAATATTAAGTAAGAAATTAAAATAGTAATTATAATTAAGATAATTAAAGTATGGTCATGAAAAAAAATGATTTGTTCTATTAATGGAGAAGCTCTATTTTGATAATTAAAATTAGATCATGTAGCCATTTCTAAAAAAAGGATAAACCTTTATAAATGGGGTTTAAATCCATTACATATAATCTGCCATATTAAAAATTACTTAAAATAGGAAGTTCATTATATGAATGTTCAGCTGGAGGAGTATTTTGATATCATTCAATAGAAGATGATATATTTAATGGGAATAAAACAATTCGTTGATTAATTATAGATTCTCAAATAATAATAATAATAATAAATATAGATAATAAAGAAATATAAGATCCTAATGAAGAAATAATATTTCAAGATATAAAGTTATCAGGATAATCAGAATATCGACGGGGCATGCCTGCTAATCCTAAAAAGTGTTGAGGGAAAAAAGTTAAATTAACTCCTAAAAATATAGAAATAAATTGAATTTTTAATAAATAAGGATTTATTATTAAACCTGTAAATAAAGGATATCAGTGAATAAATCCTCCTAAAATGGCAAATACAGCTCCTATAGATAAAACGTAATGAAAATGAGCTACAACATAGTAAGTGTCATGAAGAGTAATATCAATGGATGAATTGGCTAAAATTACTCCTGTTAATCCTCCTACTGTGAATAAAAAAACAAATCCTAAACTTCATAAGGTAGATGGACTATAATTAATTTGAGTTCCATGTATAGTAGCTAATCATCTGAAAATTTTGATTCCTGTAGGTACAGCAATAATTATAGTTGCAGAAGTAAAATAAGCTCGAGTATCAATATCTATACCAACAGTAAATATATGATGAGCTCATACAATAAATCCTAATAATCCAATTGCTATTATAGCATAAATTATACCAAGTGATCCAAAAGTTTCTTTTTTTCCTCTTTCTTGAGAAATTATATGAGAAATTATTCCAAATCCTGGAAGAATTAAAATATAAACTTCAGGGTGTCCAAAAAATCAAAATAAATGTTGATATAAAATAGGATCTCCTCCTCCTGCTGGATCAAAAAATGATGTATTTAAATTTCGGTCTGTTAATAATATAGTAATAGCACCAGCTAATACTGGTAAAGATAATAAAAGAAGAAGAGCTGTAATTCCTACTGCTCAAATAAAAAGGGGTATTTGATCAAATGATAAATTATTAATTCGTATATTAATAATTGTAGTAATAAAATTAATAGCTCCTAAAATAGATGAAATTCCTGCAAGATGAAGAGAAAAAATAGCTAAGTCTACTGATGATCCTCCGTGAGCAATATTAGAAGATAAAGGAGGATAAACAGTTCATCCAGTACCTGCTCCATTTTCAACGATTCTTCTCGAAATTAATAGAATTAATGATGGGGGTAATAATCAGAAACTTATATTATTTATTCGTGGGAATGCTATATCTGGCGCTCCTAGTATTAATGGAACTAATCAATTTCCAAATCCTCCAATTATAATTGGTATAACTATAAAAAAAATTATAATAAAAGCATGAGCTGTAACAATAGTATTATAAATTTGGTCATCTCCAATTAAAGATCCTGCAGTTCCTAATTCAGTTCGAATTAATAATCTAAGTGAAGTTCCTACTATACCTGCTCAAATTCCAAAAATGAAATATAAAGTACCAATATCCTTATGATTTGTAGAAAAAAATCATTTTCGCTAATAAAATGGCTGAGTATATAAGCGATAAATTGTAAATTTATTAACGAGAAAAATCTCTTTTATTAAGTCTTATATTCAATTATGATATAAAATTGCAAATTTTAAGGAGGATAATTTTTATTCTAAGGCTTAAAGAGAGATTTCTATATATTTAATTTTGAAGATTAATAGTTTATAATAACTTAAAACCTTAAAAAAAAAAAAAGGTTCTAAAAATTATACCAATTAAAGAAATAAATCTAATAAAGTTAATTAAATGAAAATATTTATTTTTAATATTAATTTTAAATCATTTAGTTTTAAAATTATAAAATAAAAGAGAAGAATAAATAATACGAATATAAACAAAAATTATAATTAATCTTATTATAATAAAAAAAAAACAAATTAAAATTAAATTATTATTGATTAAAAAATTAATTACAATTCATTTAGAAAAAAATCCTAGAAAGGGGGGGAGACCTCCTAAAGATATAAAATTAATTATAATTGAAATTTTAATGAAAAAATTTAAATTAAAATTATATATTTGATTAATATAAAAAATATTAATTAAATAAAAAATAAAGCATATAATTATATTTAAAAAGGAATATATAATAAAAAATAAATTTCAAATTGATTCTCTAATTAAAATTGAAGCTAATATTCAACCTAAATTATTAATTGATGAAAAAGCTAATAATTTACGAATAGAATTTTGATTAAATCTGCCAATTACTCCAATAATAGTATTAATAATTATAATGATTAAAATAAAATTTATATTAAAATAATAAGACAAAAGAATTATGGGGGAAATTTTTTGTCAAGTTATTAAAATAAAACAATTTAATCAAGATAATCCTTCAATAATATTTGGGAATCAAAAATGAAATGGGGCTGATCCTATTTTTATTAATAAAGATATATTAATTATAATAGAAAATATATCATTTAATAAAAAATTTTTTATAAAAAATATTTTTAATAAAATTGAAAATAAAAAATTAATAGAAGCAATAGTTTGAGTTAAAAAATATTTTAATGAAGCTTCTGAATTTATTAAATTATTTGAGTTAGAAATTAAGGGGATAAATCTAAGTAAATTAATTTCTAAACCAATTCAACACCCTAATCAAGAATTAGATGAAATTGAAATTAAAGTTCTAAAAAATAAAATAAATAAAAAAAATATTTTATTAGAATTAATTATAAATAAAATTTAAAATAAGAATTAAATTCTAATATGAATTGTAAATTCATTAATATAAAATAAGTATATATATATATATTTTAGTGTAAGATGCACAATAATTTTTGATATTATTAGGTATAGTTTAATTCTATAAAATATAATAAAGGTAAGAAATTTACATAATTTATTCTATCAGAATAACCCTTTATTCAGGCACTTTATTTTTAAAAAAAAGGGATTTCCTTTATATTTGGGGTATGAACCCAAAAGCTTACTTTAGCTTATTTTT